TGTAATGAAAAGACTAGAAAAGATTACTTGCCTAAAATGTATGATCCCATTTTGAATGGGTTATATCGGGGAACAATCAAAAACAAAATTTCGTTAGAAAATTTCATAGAGACAATGGAAATTAATAAGATTCATAGTATCCTTCTTCCTGATACTGATTACCAAGAGTTTGAACAGAAAATAGACCGATTTGATAAAAAAACTTTTTCAACGGAAAATCGTCATTTATTTACTTTAATCAGTAAATTTGATAGAGAATCGGGATCGAGTTTAAATTGGAAGGGCCTCTCTTTATTTTCAGAAAAAGAACAAGGAGGGATTGGTTCAGAAAAAAGAGCCAAATTTTACAAATTTTTATTGAATACAATTCTAACTAGCCCTAATGGTCAAAAAACAAAACAAAAATTTGTAATAAAAGAAATCAGTAAAAAAGTCCCTCGATGGTCATACAAACTTATTACCGAGTTGGAATTCCTGTCGGGCGCAGCTCACGAAGGCCTACTTATCGATATAAATCAAAAAAGTAGTAAATTAATAAAAAATTTGATACAAAAAAGAAATACAAGAAAAGATAAGAAGAGATGCGCCCGCCACCTATAGATTTGATACCTTCGCCTACAAAGAAACTCAAAACACCAACTCCATTAGTAATTCCATCAATTACTCGTCTATCAAAAAAAGAAGTTAACTTAGCCAATCCTCTTATTCCCCCAATAAAGAATCTTGCATAAAAAGCATCTATGTAACCACGATTATATGACCAATCATATATACCATTTATTATTTTGTCCAAAAGAATTCTTTTAGGACCGGTTTTAACAAAATAGTTAATTAAATCCCAATTTTGAAAAGATGAATAAACAGGTTTATATAAAAAGAAGGCTATAAATATTCCAAAAAGAGCTATACTAACTGAAGAAAGAGCATCTTTCAAAAATTCATACCAACCTATTGAATTATTCAAATTTTTATGTAAAAGGTTTATAGCTGGAGTTAACCATTTTGATAATATGTCCAAATATGCTCCTTCTTGATTGAAAGGAATTCCTAGGGATCCAACAAACAACGTAAATAGAACCAATACAAGTATAGGAAATAACATAGTATTATCTGATTCATAAGGATATGAAAAAAAATTCTTATTTACAAAACGGGTAATAGTAATAAAAGGTTGTGTGATGTTTCTTGCATTCTGATCAATTCGATACGTTTTTTTTGAAAAAAAAGAAGCAATCTCATGATTTTTCATTGTTAATAACGTTAATAAACGAAAACTTTTGTTAATTATTTTCGAATCTTCTTTACCCCATAGAGATATTGAACAGAAGGGGGTATTTTTTTTGCCACTGTAATTTTGAAAATGAACGTTTAAATGTCCTTCAAAAGTAAGTAAATAGATTCGAAACATATAAAATGCGGTTAATCCCGCCGTAAACCAAGCTATTATTGCTAAAATTGGTGAATACAACCAAGTATCGTTAAGAATTTCATCTTTGGACCAAAAACAAGCAAGAGGCGGAATACCACAAAGAGAAAGTGTACCTAATAAAAAAGAAATTTTGGTAATTGGGACATGCTTTGTTAAACCCCCCATAAAAACCATATTCTGACTTTTATTTGGAGAATATCCAACAAGAGTTTCCATTGAATGAATAACAGATCCAGATCCTAAAAACAATAATGCTTTCGAATAAGCATGAGTAATCAAATGAAATAAAGCACTTCGATAAGACCCCATACCTAGAGCTAACATCATATAACCTAATTGAGACATTGTGGAATAGGCTAAACCTCTCTTAATATCTTTTTGAGCAAGGGCAAAAGTAGCTCCGAATAATATTGTTATTACTCCTACCAAAGAGATGAAATTCATTATGTGAGGGATGACTATGAAAAGAGGAAAAAGCCGAGCTACAAGAAAAATGCCCGCGGCTACCATAGTAGCAGCATGTATAAGAGCCGAAATAGGAGTAGGTCCCTCCATGGCATCTGGTAACCATACATGAAGGGGAAATTGTGCAGATTTAGCAACCGCACCGGCAAATAATAGAACGGCACACAAAGTAACAAATAAAAAATTGATTTCATTATGATTATTAGAAATCAAGTTATTGAATATTTTGAATAAATCTCGAAATTCGAAACTCCCTGTTATCCAATAAAAACCTAAAATTCCTAATAATAAACCAAAATCCCCAACACGGTTAGTTACAAATGCCTTTTGGCAAGCATTTGCCGCAGCGGGCCGTGTGAACCAAAACCCTATTAATAGATATGAACACATTCCGACCAATTCCCAAAAAATATAAATTTGTATCAAATTAGAACTAGTAACTAATCCTAACATAGAAGTACTGAAAAAACTCATATAAGCGAAAAATCTCAAATATCCTTGATCATAAGACATATAATTATCACTATAAATAAGAACCATAATTCCAATAGTAGTGATTAATATTAACATAGTAGAAGTAAGTGGGTCTATCAAGTAACCTAATTCTAAAGAAAAATCATTATTGATGATCCAAGACCATACATATTGATAGATAGAACTGCCATTTATTTGCTGAATAGACAGATTGATCGAAAAAATCATGACTATACTTAACAAAAAAACACTTTGAAAAGCCCACATACGGCGAAGACTTTTTGTTGCCGACGGAAAAAGAAGAAGTCCCGCTCCTATTAACACAGGAACTGGGAGTGGAAGGAAAGGTATTATCCACGCATATTGATATGTCTGTTCCATAAAAAAGGTTTTTTATTCTTAATTTATTGTTTCCGTTTTACCGGATCCTACCCCCTTTCAATTTCAAAACAAAAGGGGTCAATAAAAAAAATCAAGAGATGTACTAACTTAAAGATAATTTTCAGATTTTATATATATATTCTTACTTATTCTGAGTATTTCCAAAATACTTCAAATATTAAAATAAAGAAGTTACAATTGGGCAAATGATATGACCAACTTGCTCATAAAAGCGATATTAACTAAGATTTTCTTAAAATAACGAAAATTTAAATTTTCATTATTATTAGATGACTTTATATTCATAAAGTAAGGATGATTCTGATATGAATCGATATGAATCATAGGATTCACTAAGTTAAAAAATTTGTACTAATCTCGCTTTTTAGTTAGTTTGTTCCAAATCATTAACTAGTTTCATTATGAAACTTATTGATTATTTTCCATTTCAATAAAAAACATTTCTAGGAAACGCTATAATATCTAACATTTTATATAAGTTATATAAGATTTATTTTTCTATTTATCAAAAGGGGGTAAAATCAAATTAATAAAAAAAAATCACTAAGATTTCTTTTACCAAACCATGTATCTTTTAACAGATTAATTAATAATTACTTTAATGATGATGATTAGTTTGATTCTAATTTTAAAATGGAATTTGGGAGTATTCTTTCCTCAAGTTTGACCAATTAATAGAAAAAATTAAAGTTTTCATAAGGTAATGGGTTCTTAAATCCCTCGGTGTTTTTTATTCTGTATAAATGACATGTAGAAAAAAAATGGATAGAGCTCAAAGAGGAAGGTTCTTTTTAGATTATTTGTCTCACCAAATTAAATTTCTATAGTACAACAGCGGATTCTATAGAAATGGATGTTGAATCATAAAGAACAACAAATAAAGATAAAGATACGAATCAATAAAACGAGTCTTTCTTACGAATATTCTATGTATATAGAAAAACTTTTTGTTGAAAAAAAAATTAAATGCTATTTTTATAGTAGGATTTTGTATGATTTTCGCATATCTTTTATCTATATTTTTTTTTATGAAAATAATAATAATATAATCTTATCTAGAGAATAATTAGATAATGAATAGATTCTTTTTGACCAATAGATGTCTTTCACATCCAACTATAACAACGAGTAACCTCTTAATTTTTAAATGGCAGTTCCAAAAAAACGTACTTCTATATCAAAAAAGCGTATTCGTAAAAATATTTGGAAAGGGAAAGGATACTGGGCAGCCTTAAAAGCGTTGTCATTAGGGAAATCTCTTTCTACCGGAAACTCAAAAAGTTTTTTTGTGCGACAAACAAATAAGTCATAAAATAAAACATTGGAATAATCTGAATAAAAAAAAAGGCCATTTAATTCGTAATAGGAAATTAACAAACCTGTTGTTTGTGGCTAATCGATATTAACTATAAATCGCTTCGCTGATAGGATATATATATTATATATAGGATATAAATAAAAATATATAAAAAATAAAAAAGAAGGGTAACTAAAAGATATTTAGTTAAAATTAATACATCGTTGGAACTAATTTATTCTTTTATTTTGAAAATTTTTTATGTAACTTTCTGACTTCTTATTTCTCTGAATTAATCAATAACTAATAACTAGGGGGTCGAACTTTGTAGTTTCAAGAGTTCGATACCCCAAAATAATGAACCTTCAAATTCCTATTTGAATAAAGTTTTATTCATTCGTTTTAATCTTTATTAAAAATATTTCATTGAGTTGACTCCTTAAATCTCGACGATTGACTATGAATAGGCTATTATGAATTCGAACAAGCCGCTATGGTGAAATCGGTAGACACGCTGCTCTTAGGAAGCAGTGCTAGAGCATCTCGGTTCGAGTCCGAGTGGCGGCAGACCTTCTTCGAAAATAGATACAATATATTCTAAAATGAATTCAATTCCTGGTTTATATTTCAGGATTCCTCCTTTTTTAAAATTTTATGATATTGTCAACTTTAGAGCATATATTAACTCATATTTCCTTTTCGATCGTTTCCATTGTAATTACAATTCATTTGATAACTTTATTAATCGATGAAATCATAAAACTAAATGATTCGTCAGAAAAGGGAATGATAGCTACTTTTTTATGTATAACCGTATTATTAGTCACTCGTTGGATTTATTCAGGGCATTTCCCACTAAGTGATTTATATGAATCATTAATCTTTCTTTCATGGAGTTTATCAGTTATTCATATAGTTCCATATTTCAAAAAA